CACGAAAACTCGAAGAACTCCAGATGAATGTGCAAAAAGAACTTAATTGTATGAACCGAAAACTCAACATTGCTATTACAAGAATTGCAAATCCTTACGGGCACCCTAATATTCTTGCCGAATTTATAGCCGGACAATTAAAGAATCGAGTTTCATTTCGAAAAGCAATGAAAAAGGCTATTGAATTAACTGAGCAAGCGGATACAAAAGGAATTCAAATACAAATTGCAGGGCGTATCGACGGAAAAGAAATCGCGCGTGTCGAATGGATCCGAGAAGGTAGGGTTCCTCTACAAACCATTGGAGCGAAAATTGAGTATTGCTCCTATAGAGTTCGAACTATCTATGGGGTATTAGGAATAAAAATTTGGATATTTATGGATGAAGAATAATAAGAATAAGACTCTACTTGTCTTTACGTTCTATTCTGTGATAGAACAAAAAATGACAAATTCTTTCATTTTTTGATTGAACATAAAAAAATGAGCAGTTCTAAATTCTATAAGGTTAAATAAAAATTTGATTGATCATTTGATATAATTGCTATGCTTAGTGTGCGACTCGTTGGGTTTTTTAGGCTTAGCATTCAAAAAAAAATGGGCGGACCCCAGTATAAGCTAATAACTATAGCACTAATAACCAACTCATCGCTTCGGATTATCTGGATCCAAAGAATCAGTCAAGATATGATATATTGGTCATATCATTATAGCAACTGAAATCTTTTTTTTGCATTAAGTAAAAGAAAAAAACCAATCTGATTATGAATATATCTAAATTGTGAAGCAAAATAAAAAAGTATGTGGATAAATAGAAGGATGAGAGAAAGAGAGAAAAAGAAATAGCAATGAAATGATATATTATTCCAATATGTAAGGTCTATGAAGCATCTCATAAAGAGCAATGTAATAGAGCATCAATAGAGATTCATCAATAATTAGATGAATATCTGTTCATCGAAGAAAAAATCAAGAGCCTTAAGTCAATAAAGACTGAGAAGGTTGACTCAAGAACAATTTTTTTTTTTATTTTTATTAAATATTAAAATAAAATTAGTAAAAAATTATTAAATTTAATATTAAATAAATATTAAATTAAGGCTCCATTGGAGAATTCAGACCTAAGCATTAATCGAGAAGCGATGGGGACGACGGAACCCGTGAATGCAGAGGATTCTATTGAAAACGAATCCTAATGATTTATCGGGTAGGATGGCGGAACAAACCCGAGGCCACTTCATTTCTTTTTAGTCTGATTCTGAGAGGTCATGAGTTAACCCGACAACTGAAATAGATATTGAAAGAGTAAATATTCGCCCGCGAAAATTTTATTTTTATTTTATTTGATTGTTAAATTTTTGTCGATCCGATATGAATATGATAAAAAAAGACAAAACAAAATAAAGATTCGTTATAACATTATAACAAAACCAAGATAAGACATTATCTATAAATAGAATCCATGTTTAATTACTTATATATATATCCAATATATATCCAAACAAGATATACAAATTTCTAATAGATCAGATAAAATCTCAAAGCAAAGAATCCCAGGATTCAATCTATTATTCATTAACTACCTGTATATCTTAAGAATAAAATAAAATCTTTTTTTAGTCATTTTTTTCGCGAGGAGCTGGATGAGAAGAAACTCTCATGTCCAGTTCTGTAGTAGAGATGGAATTGATAAACAACCATCAACTATAACCCAAAAAGAACCAGATTTCGTAAACAACATAGAGGAAGAATGAAAGGAATATCTTATCGAGGTAATCGCATTTGTTTCGGTAGATATGCTCTTCAAGCACTTGAACCCGCTTGGATTACATCTAGACAAATAGAAGCGGGGCGCCGCGCAATGACACGAAATGTACGCCGTGGTGGAAAAATATGGGTACGTATATTTCCAGACAAACCAGTTACGGTAAGACCTACAGAAACACGTATGGGTTCGGGGAAAGGATCTCCCGAGTATTGGGTAGCTGTCGTTAAACCGGGCAGAATACTTTATGAAATGAGCGGAGTAGCCGAAAATATAGCCAGAAAGGCTATTTCAATAGCGGCGTCCAAAATGCCTATAAAAACTCAATTCATTATTTCAGGATAGGAATATAGAACCAAAGGAAAGAAGTCTTGGGAATAAAAAAAACAATTGCGGGTTTCCTTTTTTTTTTGACAAACAATATTTCTTTTTTTCTTCGTCCTTTGTTACATTGAAAGAAGAGATTAAAAAAATGATTCAACCTCAGACCCATTTGAATGTAGCAGATAACAGCGGGGCCCGAGAATTGATGTGTATTCGAGTCATAGGAGCTAGTAATCGCCAATATGCTCATATTGGTGACGTTATTGTTGCTGTGATCAAGGAAGCAGTACCAAATACACCTCTAGAAAGATCAGAAGTGATCAGAGCTGTAATTGTACGTACTTGTAAAGAACTCAAACGCGACAACGGTATGATAATACGATATGATGACAATGCTGCAGTTGTCATTGATCAAGAAGGAAATCCAAAAGGAACTCGAATTTTTGGTGCGATCGCCCGGGAATTGAGACAGTTAAATTTCACTAAAATAGTTTCATTAGCTCCTGAGGTATTATAAGACGAGACCTCAATATAGTTATAGTATTTAAATTAGAGTATTTAAATGACATAGATTAATTAGTAGATTGTGTCTCACGTATATACCTTTACTAAGTAAAAAAAAAGAACACGTTGGTTATATCAAAATTCGGAGCAACAATAATTTTAGTTTACCATGGGTAAGGACACTATTGCTGACATAATAACCTCTATACGAAATGCTGACATGAATAGAAAAGGAACGATTCGAATAGGATCTACTAACATCACTGAAAACATTGTTAAAATACTTTTACGAGAAGGTTTTATCGATAACGTAAGGAAACATCGGGAAAGCAACAAATATTTTTTGGTTTTAACCCTACGACATAGAAGGAATAGGAAAGGACCATATAGAACTATTTTAAATTTACGACGGATCAGTCGACCCGGTCTACGAATCTATTCTAACTATCAACAAATTCCTAGAATTTTAGGCGGGATGGGGATTGTAATTCTTTCTACTTCGCGGGGTATAATGACAGACCGGGAGGCTCGACTAGAAGGAATCGGCGGAGAAATTTTGTGTTATATATGGTAATCTGTCTGATATCCGAATTGTATCCGAAACTTTCCATTTGTGAAAAAAAAAAGAAAAAAGCACGGGTTGTCTAATAGAACTCCTCCTGCCCTACAGTAGTTGATACGTCAAGGAAATTTTACCTGGAATAAAAGAACAAAAATAGATTCATGGAGGTTAAATTAGTGAATCCCTTCCATTCCGGATTCCTTTAGATAATGAAGATCTAATTCTAGGTTATGCTTCAGGAAGGATCCGATCGACTTTTATACGTATGCCACCGTGGGATAGAGTCAACAAAAGTGAAGTAAGTGCTTATGATTCAACCAGGGGGCGTATAATTTATAGACTCCGCAACAAGGATTCGAACGATTAGGTAGTTTTTTCAACTTCAAGATTACTTTCAGGGGGATCCAATTCAAGGTTCAAAAATTTCAAGAAACTTATTTTCTTCCAATAAGTGGATTCGGAAAAATTTAAGGAATAACAACTATGAAAATAAGGGCTTCCGTTCGTAAAATTTGTGAAAAATGTCGACTAATCCGTAGGAGGGGACGAATTATCGTAATTTGTTCCAACCCAAGACATAAACAAAGACAAGGATAATCTTTCTATTCTAAAAAGAACTCCCTAAAGAAAATAAACTAATCTTAAAGAAAGCGATGAACAAATAAAAATAGAAGATCTGTTTTGACATGAAATGGATATATCCATATATCTCTGACTTATCTTTATGAAATGATAAAATATGGCAAAACCTATACCAAAAGTTGGTTCACGTAGGAATGGGCGCAGTAGTGCACGGAAAAGTGCACGTAGAATACCAAAAGGAGTTATTCATGTTCAAGCAAGTTTCAACAATACCATTGTTACTGTTACAGATGTACGGGGTCGGGTAATTTCTTGGTCCTCCGCCGGTACTTGTGGATTCAAGGGTACAAGAAGAGGGACTCCTTTTGCTGCTCAAACCGCAGCGGGAAATGCTATTCGAGCAGTAGTAGACCAAGGTATGCAACGAGCAGAAGTTATGATAAAGGGTCCTGGTCTCGGAAGAGATGCAGCATTACGAGCTATTCGTAGAAGTGGTATACTATTAAGTTTCGTACGAGATGTAACCCCTATGCCACATAATGGCTGTAGACCCCCTAAAAAAAGACGTGTGTAGAAATAAACACTAAAGAGATTTCAAGAGAAATAAATGATTCAATGATCTGATCAAATAAAATAATATTGCTATGGTTCGAGAGAAAGTAAAAGTCTCTACTCGGACACTACAGTGGAAGTGTGTTGAATCAAGAACAGATAGTAAGCGTCTTTATTATGGACGCTTTATTCTGTCTCCACTTATGAAAGGCCAAGCCGACACAATAGGCATTGCGATGCGAAGAGCTTTGCTTGGAGAAATAGAAGGAACATGCATTACACGTGCAAAATCTGAGAAAATACCACACGAATATTCTACCATAGTAGGTATTCAAGAATCAGTACATGAAATTTTAATGAATTTGAAAGAAATTGTATTGAGAAGTAATTTGTATGGAACTCGTAATGCCTTTATTTGTGCCAAGGGTCCCGGATATGTAACTGCTCAAGACATCATCTTACCACCTTCTGTGGAAATCGTTGATAATACACAGCATATAGCTAGCCTAATCGAACCAATTGATTTGTGTATTGGATTACAAATCGAGAGAAATAGAGGATACGGTATAAAAATGCCAAAGAACTTTCACGACGGAAGTTATCCCATAGATGCTGTATTCATGCCTGTTCGAAATGCGAATCATAGTATTCATTGTTATGGGAATAATAATGAAAAACAGGAGATACTTTTTCTAGAAATATGGACAAATGG